AAAGAAGTATCGTTAATTTCTTCGTGCTCATTCCAAGTTCGACGTACGAGCTGTACAAATAAAAATCCCCTTCGTTACAGAATGTCTTCTGCAAATAGATAGATATCGGATCTATGGGGCAATTATTTAGAAGTAAATTTTGTGCGACAGCCCTTCCTATCTGATAGAAAAGGAGCCGAGAATTCTGAACCGGTATTACATGGGCTCGCAAATCCCAAGTTTGTCTATGACGAGCAAATCTAATTGTATTTTCGTCTATAATTGATTTCCCATGTGAAATACTAATCGATAGGGCCTCATTGGTAAGTGCTATAAGATCTTGTGCATTGGAACCCATGGTTATGGCCGCGAATCCATTAGCCTGGAACGCTTTTTTTTCCAAGCGAAATCCCCTAGTATATGAAAGAGTGAAAAAGTGCTTTCGTTGTTGTGGAATAAGAGGCCTTCGTACCTTAATGCACGTATCTAATCTATGCGGAGCTATTAGAGAGGGATCCACGAATTGGGGAAAATGGGTCGAAGCAATAACAAGACTATTTCCAGTGGAAGATCTTTCACAATCCCAGGAGAGAAGGTTCACTAATAGCTCGAGGGAGAAGGAACCCGAATCCCTAAAATGCAGCTCATGAATGTTTGGAATCCATATTATGCAAGGAGAGATTGCTTTTGTTAATTCGATTTGAAGGCTGATATAAAATTGGGCTACGCGCCACACCGTGTCCATCTCCTCAGTTAGCGCATCCATCCTAGTTAGCTGTTCTAGCTCCATATTAATCTTATCGTCATGAGCATCTCTCTCCTCAAAACTATAGATACTAGGATCAAAATCACTATCCATATCGTCAAAAACATGAATATCTTGATTAATAGCCTCAATAGGGTCACGAGCATCAATAAAAATCTCGATCTCATCATCACTGGCATCACTGTCATCATCATCATCAGCAAAACGAAAAACTGTATCCCGGAACTTGTCCAGAAATATCGTAATGAAAGGAAGATAGGAGTTTTTCGTTAGGTATTTGACCAAATAGGATCGTCCAATTCCTATAGAACCTATCACTAAAATACCCCGAGAGGGGGTTACAGCTAAGCGGAGCGAAAAGGGTTGTAGATCAGATGGGACATGAACACTATTAGCCCCAGACGGGGTTTGTGCATAAGTGATTGTCTGATAATGAGCAAGGAATAGCCGTCTTTCTGCTAAAGAGGATGTATCGAACTCATAATTTAGTAGATCCTTGTTATGAAGGTCAATTAAGTTTCCTAAGTAAATTTCTCCCGGTTGTTCCATCATTGGAGAATCAAAGTCATTCTTTGAGAAATGATCACTCTGAGTCAGACTCCATAAAATTCGATCAATCCTTTTTTCTGGCGTTAAGGTGGAGAACTGAATCAAGACTTCTCTTTCTTCATCCTCAACCCAATCACTGTTTGCGGCCCAGTCTTCTATCGTTTCATCAATCCAATACCCGCTCCTTTTTCTTAGCACTGAATAGATCTCTTTACTTGTATGACTTAGATATCTCGTATTTATCGAAAAAGCGAGTGGATCGAAGGGCATACTTATGAGATCGATGATCTCGACGAGCTTTTTCTTCCAATTTTTCTTCTTATTAAAGCGTATTCCATCAGCATTACGCAAGAACATCTTTTGCAGAGCACCTAGAAAGAGATTAGTTAACCTGAACAACCCGAAAGAATTCGATTCAGATAGAGGATACCTATCCAGAAGTTTTCCCACCTCAATCTCAAGCATAGATGATTCCATTATCAAAGATTTGACCGTTTTGAACTCTGTCTGTAACTCACTAGCGATCGAGAAAACAACGTAAAGATGTACCACAACGAGACTTCCAGCCACAAGAAGAAGGAAAAAGATTGCAGAGAGGAACTCCCGAAGATTTTCCGATCTCAGCTGTGTCGATCTCAATGGTGGCTTATTTTTTGGAGGAATCAGGCCATGGGACAGAACAAACTTATGCCAACACTTCCTCTGAATCGTACTTATCTTCCTCTGAATCTTACTTATCTTCCTCTGAATCTTCCTTATCAGAGTATATTGCCTCTTCCATTTTGTAAGACAAAATGGAATCTGTTTAATTCGCCCTTTTGTAACTGCTACCTCACTAATATCACTAATAATATCAATAAAAATGGATACACTATCCATAAAAATGGATACAAACTTGTTTTTGCTCTTTAGTCTCCACAATAGGTCTGAACAAATTTGTAAAAATAGAGGCTTTAGATATCTGTACCCTTGGGAAGTAAAGGCCCATGGCAGATATGTTTGGAAGAGATTCCATTTTGAGCGAGTTGAAAAAGCACTATCTCGTTGAAAGGTTCTATCCATCCGCTTTTGCTGAGCGCATTTTTTCTTTAGCCAACGACTCTCTTTGTTCCCCCTTTTGGGTGGTAAATATTTCTCAGAACATAGATTGTGAATCAAACCCATGTTTGAATTGAAATTGAGAGACTGATACAAGTTCTTCCCTTC